TTATGTAAAATCCATATTTTGTTAGGTTTCAAATTTTTTTTGTTCGAATACTTTCATTTATTTTAAGTAATTTATTGGTCGTAGAAAAAATATACTATAATAGATAATAGATATAGTAGTATAGTATTTGATCCAAAAAGAGAATATAGTTGGAATAATCAATAGTCGCAATGCAATCATTGTTACATTAGATCTAAAACAAAGGTTCTTTCTTGACCGAACTACAAAATAGAACTCCTTGATATGGAAAAACAGGATATAGAATAAAACCTAAAATAAAAGGATAAGGGAAGTTGCTCTTCTTCGAACCGAGTTGCCCCCGAAATAAAAAATGAAAATAAAGGGTTTTTCTACCTTTGTAATTCTTTTTTTTTTTTGCTATCTATAATGACTAATGAATTAAGAACTTTCAATTAGAACTATTCTTGTCAATTGATTTTTTCTTACCGTCATATCTGAAAAAATGGAAACTTAGGTAAGTGTTTTATAAACATATGTAGCAAAAGAAGATATCTAATTTAGCTCTTTCATGCCTACTATAACTAGTTATTTCGGTTTTTTATTGGCTGCTTCAACTATAACTCCAGCTCTATTGATTGGATTGAACAAGATACGACTTATTTGAAATGAATTGAATGAACAAATTAAAAAAAATAAAGATTTCTCCTTCAGGTATTCTATGGTAACTTCCCATGTCAATTGTTAATTCTTGGTCTATATTGGTAACTCTTGGTCATTAAGATTCGCGGATTTTTCAGATTAATATTTAGGGATAGATCATACCTTTCCTTTTATCTCCTCAAACAAATTGAAATGATTGAAGTTTCTCTATTTGGAATCGTCTTAGGTCTAATTCCTATTACTTTAGCGGGATTATTTGTAACTGCGTATTTACAATACAGGCGCGGTGATCAGTTGGACCTTTGATTGAATAACATTTTTTCTCCATTGACCTCCTGCAAAGAGGAGGTCAAATTCAAGTTGCAATTCAACCGTGTTTTGTTAAGTTTTTTTTATTGTGATTCGAAATAAAATAAATGGAATCACGCTCTGTAGGATTTGAACCTACGACATCGGGTTTTGGAGACCCGCGTTCTACCGAACTGAACTAAGAGCGTTTTCTTATGACAAGAACTACGATTGTAAATAAAAGTTTTTTTTTACCCCAGTCTTGCATACCAATGCATGTAAAAAATGAAAGATAATGAATGCCTTATTTGATTTCATTTTTATTTAATTGATCTCACTCAATTAATCCTTCGTTACTGCCCCCTAGGAGAAGTAATAAGTAGGGATGACAGGATTTGAACCCGTGACATTTTGTACCCAAAACAAACGCGCTACCAAGCTGCGCTACATCCCTTTTAAAATTGTTGTACAATGTCATTGTACAAAATCCATGTCTTGTTTTCCACATCGTTATTTTTTTCTGTATCCATATACAATTTTCTTGTCATTTCTTCTTTTTGGTTTCATATAATAAATAATAAAAAAATTATATACATCTGAAACCCAACATTATATACATCCAACATATAAAAAAAGAATGAATATTTATTATAATGCTTACGAAAAAAGAAAGGGGGTGCCCCTTTCTTTTTTAGGGACAGGGATAGGAAAACCTCATCTACTGCTCATTGTAGATATTTATTTTTGTTAGGAATTCCGTACAAAAAAGACAAATGATCTTGAACTACAGCATCTGACCATATATGTATTACAATAAAGAAGGAGGATTTTCCATGCGGGATATAAAAACATATCTCTCCACAGCACCCGTGCTAACTACTCTATGGTTTGGGTCTTTAGCAGGTCTATTGATAGAAATTAATCGTTTATTCCCCGATGCTTTGTCATTCCCTTTTTTTTAATTCTAGTTTAAGATCCTATTTTATTTTGGAGAACAGAAATGGAAAGGGGGTTCCCGTATAGGGTAAAAAATTCCACGAAATCGTAGCATATAAAAAAGGAAACTTAAATGAAATACTGGAAAGAATAATTGATAATTAGAAAAAATTGTATTACTTACATAATATTATTATATTCTATTAATTTCTATTAGTATTAATTGGAATTACCTAGTTAGTAACTTCTATTTCTATTTATATATTTTTTTTTCTTTTTTGTTCTTTTCGTCTTCTTAGATTTAGATTCGGGTCGAAAATAGAAGAATTAAGTCCATCAAAAATTAAAGGGAGGTTCATGGCTAAGGGTAAGGATGTCCGAGTTAGAGTTATTTTGGAATGTACCAGTTGTGCCCAAAATGGTGTCAATAAGAAATTGCCGGGCATTTCTAGATATATTACTCAAAAGAATCGACACAATACACCCAATCGATTAGACTTGAGAAAGTTTTGTCGTTATTGTCGCAAGCATACGATTCATGGGGAAATAAAGAAATAGATCGAATGGAACATATGTATTGTATTATTTTTCAAAGGAGCAGGAAAAAGAAAAACTTAACATATATATGTATATAAATATATAATATACAAATAAAAAAATAAAACCCATTTCGGTCAGATCTGAAATGAATAAAGAAATAGAAATTTAGAGATAAGGAATAAACCATGGATAAATCCAAGCAACCTTTTCGCAAATCCAAGCGATCTTTTCGTAAGCGTTTTCCCCCTGAATCAGGGGATCAAATTGATTATAGAAACATGAGTTTAATTAGTCGATTTATTAGTGAACAAGGAAAAATATTATCTAGACGGGTGAATAGATTAACCTTGAAACAACAACGATTAATTACTATTGCTATAAAACAAGCTCGTATTTTATCTTTGTTACCTTTTCTTAATAATGAAAAACAGTTTGAGAGAGCTGAGTCGATCCCTAGAACTGCTGGTCCTAGAACCCGAAATAAATAGATATACTCTTCCTATTGATTCAAAACTCCAAGCGGAACTCAGATTGATGTTTTGCTCAAAAACCTCGAATCCGTATTTGATTGTTGTGTACAACAAATAGGGAAAGAAGAAATCTTTTTTTTTTTGAAAGATGTTCGTTCATTCCCACTACTTATCTTAATTTCTTTTTAATTTCTTAAATTCATTTTTATTCTATCTTCCCGGAGTCCATTCTCCGGGGAATTCTATTCTGTTTTCGCTATTCATATATATGATATATTACTTTTTAATCTCTTTTATTTGCTAATCTTATTGGAAATCATGTAAAGACAATTCTTATTTGATATAGCTATTTGTGCAAGTATTTTACGATTAAGAAGCAATTGCTTCTTGTACAGATTGTGTATGAATTTATTATAACTATAGAATACCGTATTCTCACGAGCTGCTGCATTTATTCGAGTGATCCACAAACGACGAAAGTCCCTCTTTTGTCTGCCCCTATCCCGATGAGAGGAAACCAAAGCTCTCATTTTCTGTTGAGTAGCAGTTCGGGTAAGTCTTGAATGGGCCCCTATAAAGGTTGATGCAAATAAACGAATTTTTGTTCGACGTCTCCGAGCTATATATCCTCGTCTAACTCTGGTCATTGAATAAAATTAAACTTTAATGAATAACTAATTGATTTCTTTTCTTTCAGTCATCCTCTTATACCCCTCTAGTTAATTAATACCAAAACGGATTATTCCGATATATAAAATATAAATTCCAATGGCTTTTGCTACTATGACCTTCCCAACCACGATTTTTTATTCTTTCCGGGTAAAATAAAATACCCGGAAAGAATAAATTCTAGCGAGAAAAAAAAGAAAAAATAGTGGGTTCCATCGTTTCTATGGTTACTTCGTAAACGGTGAGGTCCTCTCTATACACCGGAGCCTTTTCTTTCATTTAACCAAATGTTATTGTGAACTTGTATAGTTCACACTCCTTAGTTTAGCTCTACCAATCAGTAATAGTTCTTTTCACAAAAGGGTTATCCATACAGTGACGGCATTTAATTATGAAAGTTGACTAGGTAGCTGACCTTGTTAGTCCGTTCTTTCAAGAATAGGAACATAACCTTTTTGCTTCTTATAGTACTATTTCCTCCGCTTAATAGATAACTATTTGCTACCAATGGGGAATTACTTCTCATCTCAAACTGAGGTGATTGGATTTGCACCAATGGAAACCATAAATTTCATACACAAAAATATAGGTAGATGATGGATCTTTATAGATAGTAAATAACGTTTTTCCATCCTATCTATCTTTATTCCTTGGTACTGGTGATTGGTACTTGAAAAATTGCTGCATTTATTTTGTTTTGTTTGAACTCATGATTTGAACGAGTCGCACATACACCCGAGTACATGTTCCCCGTCGTTGAGGACACCCCCTAAGTGCGGGGGATTTCGTGATATTTCGTATTGGCTGTCTTGTGTTTCTAATAAGTTGTTTAATTGTCGGCATATCATACATATATATAATAAAATAGGTTGGTTTAGATCGATCTTAACCTGATTTATTGATGATTATGAATTATTTACATTCAATATCAAATCACGGAAAAATAGAATTATGGAGGGAATCGTATATTTAGGCGAAATCCCCAGTAGTTTCATTTTCAACCGCTACAAGATCAACAATGCCATGAGCTTGGGCTTCTGTTGCTGACATAAAAACATCTCTCTCCATGTCTTCGGATATAACCCATAAAGGGTTACCTGTTCTTTGTACATAAACTTTTGTGAGGGTTTCGCGAAGTTTGAGTAGTTCTTCCGCTTCCAAGATAAATTCCCCTGCTTGTGCCTCATAAAAAGAACTAGCAGGTTGGTGAATCATAACCCTGATAATATAATATTGATCTAACATCATGCATGAGTGGTTCTTCTATCTTGAAGAATTGGATTAAAGTAAGGACTAAAAAAAAAGAAATAAAATGGAACGACGGACCGTACAGGCACCTTTTGTGCATTGCATACGGCTCTGCAATGGAATTTCCTTTTTCCCCTTTCTATTCTATCGAAGAAAAAAAAAAAGAATCCATCCGATCTAGATTGTTGAATGATCCATTTACCACCCTTCCTTTCATTCATATTGTAATGTAAAAAAAAATACTATGATGGTTCTGTTGCTTTCTATATTTATCTCATCTGTGATTTAGCAATCCCAAAGTTTCTTTTTGATACGATCAAATAAGAAAAAATTATCTTTTTTTTTCGTACTCTTTTCTTCGTAAGAGAAATATCGGAAAAAGGCTTCTGGTGTGGAAGAAAACGGTTTGTGACGCTGAAATGTACTCCCGACATAGAAAGTAGGAAATAACCTTTTTTCATACTACTATCTCGATAGAAAATATCGTGTTAGGAAAAACAATAATAGTTTGTTCATATCGAACTCAAAGTGCCATGCTATTATTACCTATTATTCATATTCAATATGGCGAAGGCATAGTCTTCTTCTTCTTTTTTTTTCAATTTCAAATAAAAACTCATTGGCGCCAAGCATGGGGGAATGCTAGACGTTTGGTAATTTCTCCTCCGACCAGAATGAAGGATCCCATTGAAGCGGCTAATCCCATGCATATTGTATGTACATCGGGCGAAACAAATTGCATAGTATCATAAATAGCGATTCCTGGTATTACCCATCCACCGGGGGAGTTTATAAACAAATAAAGATCCTTAGTATCATCTTCTATACTGAGATATACCATGAGACCAACAAGTTGATTTGAGATCTCGCTATCAACTTCTTGGCCTAAAAAAAGTAATCTTTCTCGATAAAGTCGGTTGATTAGGACAAAATGAAATCCCTTTTGAACCGTACGTGCATCTTTGGATGCATACGGTTCAAAAAAATTGCGAAAATAAAGAATCAATGTGCCGATTCCAATCCTATCTCTTTTTTTTTTTAAGAGATTTCCGCTTTTCTAATGAAGGGGTTTTTTCTTCCATTAAAAAAAAAGAATTTTAACCCCTTCCTTAAAAAAAAAGAATTTACTTAACTTATTTAATTAACCTCTCATTGATGTATTGTTTCGTCGAGATTTAAATCACGATGTTATTTTCTTGTTCCTGAATGGGCCCTTTGAATTCTTTTAGGTTCATGTTCTACTCCGGGGAAAGATCTATCCGAATTCTAGTTGTACATATAGGACAAATAATCTCAGTACCACTTCTTTTTGCTACGACTTTTTTTTTCAATTCGTTTCATGCCTCCCAAAAACTATTCGATGTATTTATTATAATGGTTGGCATAGCAGTTTAAGAGTGCCTCTCTAATTAAATAAATAAAATATAAGAATCTTCTATGCATAGCTACAAGCGGTAATTCTACATATATTACTATTACCAATTTGGTATTTTATGAGCGGAGCCTGGATACTTAATTTTTTTAGTCCAAGTTAACCATAAATTCTTCTAATTAAGAATATTGCTCCTCAACCTAAATCAATCTAATTTAACTTCATGCTCCGCATGATTGATTCTTCAATCAATACAATATTTCTTGGGCGAAACAGAGGATATCTCGATCGGGGGAGAAAATGGGGAAATCCCATATGACCCAATATGTCTGACAAGTCGCACTATACGTCAACCCAAACTGCATCTTCCTCTCCAGGACTCCGAAAAGGTACTTTTGGAACACCAATGGGCATTAAATTAAATAAAAAATTTAAGTACTATACTTCACTTTAATATGGAAACGTAAGAATGAGTTTTTTGTCTTCATCATTTTTTTTTCTATTTATTCTACTTTTACTTTATACAATACACAAATTCGAACACAAATTCGAAGGTTTTTAGAGAAAGACAGAATTCATAAATAAGAATCTTAATGAAGAGATAGATCGTTCGAATAATAAAAAAGTATCCATACATTCATTCCCCCAAAACGGGACTAATGCTCCCATTGCGTATTGGTACTTATCGGGTATAGAATAGATCTGCTTCTCTTTGTTCTTACGAACAGAATTCAGCCGTTATTTTCAACGGAATACAATAAAAAGTAACCTTTTCTCATACAGAATTTGCTGAAAAGGTTAGGTAAATAGTATAAGTCTATTGCAATGCGATTTACATAGTGTCTATTTTTCTTTGAGAAAGGGGTATTTCTATGGGTTTGCCTTGGTATCGTGTTCATACTGTCGTATTGAATGATCCCGGCCGATTGCTTTCTGTCCATATAATGCATACGGCTCTAGTTTCTGGTTGGGCCGGTTCGATGGCTCTATACGAATTGGCGGTTTTTGATCCCTCTGACCCCGTTCTTGATCCAATGTGGAGACAAGGTATGTTCGTTATACCCTTCATGACTCGTTTAGGAATAACCAATTCATGGGGTGGTTGGAGTATTTCAGGAGGAACTGTAACGAATTCGGGTATTTGGAGCTATGAAGGCGTGGCAGGAGCACATATTGTGTTTTCTGGCTTGTGCTTTTTGGCGGCCATCTGGCATTGGGTGTATTGGGACTTAGAAATATTCTGTGATGAACGTACAGGAAAACCTTCTTTGGATTTGCCCAAAATCTTTGGAATTCATTTATTTCTCTCAGGAGTGGCTTGTTTTGGCTTTGGCGCATTTCATGTAACAGGCTTATATGGTCCTGGAATATGGGTGTCTGATCCTTATGGACTAACCGGAAAAGTACAATCTGTAAGTCCAGCGTGGGGCGCGGAAGGTTTTGATCCTTTTGTTCCCGGCGGAATCGCCTCTCATCATATTGCAGCAGGTACGCTGGGCATATTAGCAGGCCTATTCCATCTTAGTGTCCGTCCGCCTCAACGTCTCTACAAAGGATTACGTATGGGCAATATTGAAACTGTACTTTCTAGTAGTATCGCTGCTGTTTTTTTTGCAGCTTTTGTTGTTGCTGGAACTATGTGGTATGGTTCAGCAACAACCCCAATCGAGTTATTTGGTCCCACTCGTTATCAGTGGGATCAGGGATACTTCCAACAAGAGATATATCGAAGAGTTAGTGCCGGACTAGCTGAAAATCTAAGTTTATCGGAAGCTTGGTCTAAAATTCCTGAAAAATTAGCTTTTTATGATTACATTGGTAATAATCCGGCAAAAGGGGGATTATTCAGAGCGGGCTCAATGGATAGCGGGGATGGAATAGCTGTTGGATGGTTAGGACATCCCGTCTTTAGAGATAAAGAAGGGCGCGAGCTTTTTGTACGTCGTATGCCTACTTTTTTTGAAACATTCCCGGTAGTTTTAGTAGATGGAGATGGAATTGTTCGGGCAGATGTTCCTTTTCGAAGGGCAGAATCGAAGTATAGTGTTGAACAAGTAGGTGTAACTGTTGAGTTCTATGGTGGCGAACTCAATGGAGTCAATTATAGCGATCCTGCTACTGTAAAAAAATATGCTAGGCGCGCACAATTAGGCGAAATTTTTGAATTAGACCGGGCTACTTTGAAATCTGATGGTGTTTTTCGTAGTAGTCCAAGGGGTTGGTTCACTTTTGGGCATGCTTCGTTTGCTTTGCTTTTCTTTTTTGGACATATTTGGCATGGCGCTAGAACCTTGTTTAGAGATGTTTTTGCTGGTATTGATCCGGATTTGGATGCTCAAGTGGAATTTGGAGCATTCCAAAAACTTGGAGATCCAACTACAAAGAGACAAGTAGTTTGATACAAGACTGCTCTGGCATCTTTATCCTCTATCTCTATTTTTTTTCTAGGGTACCCGAGAAAAAAATAGAGAGACTTGAGTCAACTTCTTTTCGTTGATTCTTTCCCCTCTTTTTTTATGGTATGGTAAATGATCCCACTCAAACGAATAGATGTGAAAGCTATAATTGTAAACCACGATCGAATCTATGGAAGCATTGGTTTATACATTCCTTTTAGTCTCGACTTTAGGGATAATTTTTTTCGCTATCTTTTTTCGAGAACCACCTAAGGTTCCGACTAAAAAATAATGAAATAATTTTTCATTATATCAACTGAAGTAATGGGCCCCCATATCAGGAGGCTCATTACTTCAACGAGTCTAGTCCCCGTGTTCCTCGAATGGATCTCTTAGTTGTTGAGAGGGTTGCCCAAAAGCGGTATATAAGGCGTACCCCGTAAAGCTTACAAGTAAACCTGATATGAAGATGGCGACTAGGGTTGCTGTTTCCATTTTTAGAAAATTTCAAGATCACAATGGATCTACGATAAGATCGTTTATTTATTTACAATTACAACGGAATAGTATACAAAGTCAACTGATCTCAACCAATGATTAAATAGGATTTATGGCTACACAAACCGTTGAGGGTAGTTCTAGATCTAGGCCAAGACAAACTACCGTAGGGAGTTTATTGAAACCATTGAATTCGGAATATGGTAAAGTAGCTCCGGGCTGGGGGACTACACCACTTATGGGAGTTGCAATGGCTCTATTTGCAATATTCCTATCTATTATTTTGGAAATTTATAATTCTTCCGTTTTACTGGATGGAATTTCAATGAGTTAGGTTCATAAGAACTATGAAGCTCTAGTTTTTCAATCAAAAAAAATTTTATTTAAAACTTGGATTTATAAACCTTTTTGGTAGTTCGATTGTGGTATTTCTTTTTTCGGTATTTCCGGAATATGAGCGTGTGACTTGTTATAATTGATCCTATTGATAATACAGAGAACGGCCCTGTCATCTCTATTAAGATGATTCTACCCCGTCGGATATTTATTCTAATATCTGGAACACGGAATATTATAGAAAAAATTAAGAAAAGAAATATTTGAACTATGATTCATACCTATTATTTAGACCTCGCAACCGGACTAAAAAAAATTCAGATGGGTATTTCCCAAATTAAATAAATTTTTTTTCTTTAGACTTATTAAATTAAAATTCATTTTATCTGAAGAACAACTTCTTTCTCTAGATTTTGTTGAGTCATTACATCCATTCATTGAAATTAAATAAGTGATGATCAAATGGTTTTTACTCAAAGAACCCTTTTATTTAGCTTGGGATTAAATCATCGTGGTTCTTGTATGAATCTGAGGTTTTAATTGATTTATAGGGTCTTAACAAGGGAATTCCTATCAACAGTAAAACAAAAGTAGACCCGCATTACGCACAAAAAACAACAAATTAAATAACAAAAACAAACAAAAATAGGAAAGAGAAGATTCAAGAGGCCTGTAACGATCAATATAAAGAAAGGTGGACGAGCTAACTTGATATTTTTGGCATTAGCATCACAAAGAAGAGATTTCGGATTTTTTTTTGACTTCCTATCTTTGGGACAAATTGAATCGAGCAGCTAAGAAGTTTTTAACTTTCTATTGCATATCTGTCGAAATCGGTATTTGTGTGTTTCTGTTTGAGCCGTACGAGATGAAATTCTCATATACGGTTCTCGGGGGGGGGTCCTCTCGGATTCCCTATCTCAATAAAGTATATGATTGGTTCGAGGAACGTCTCGAGATTCAAGCGATTGCAGATGATATAACTAGTAAATATGTTCCTCCTCATGTCAACATATTTTATTGTCTAGGAGGAATCACGCTTACTTGTTTTTTAGTACAAGTAGCTACGGGTTTTGCTATGACTTTTTACTATCGTCCAACTGTTACGGAGGCTTTTTCCTCTGTTCAATACATAATGACTGAAGCCAACTTTGGTTGGTTAATTCGATCAGTTCATCGATGGTCAGCAAGTATGATGGTTCTAATGATGATTCTGCACGTATTTCGTGTGTATCTTACAGGTGGGTTTAAAAAACCTCGCGAATTAACTTGGGTTACAGGTGTGGTTCTGGCTGTATTAACTGCATCTTTTGGTGTAACTGGTTATTCCTTACCTCGGGACCAAATTGGTTATTGGGCAGTAAAAATTGTAACAGGCGTGCCTGACGCTATTCCTATAATAGGATCTCCTTTGGTAGAGTTATTACGCGGAAGTGCTAGTGTGGGTCAATCTACCTTGACTCGTTTTTATAGTTTACACACTTTTGTATTGCCTCTTCTTACTGCCGTATTTATGTTAATGCACTTCCCAATGATACGTAAGCAAGGTATTTCGGGTCCTTTATAGTTATAGCTTTATTTTATAGAGTATAGAGAAAACAGATCATAGATATTTGTAATTTCTGATATATCGTATTGGGAAGGGACAATAGTATTTCATTGCTACAAATATGTATTATTGAAAAAATAAGACATATTTTTTGATACTTCTCTTCAACTCCGAAGTATTTTAGTTCTTATTTCATAAGAATAGTTGAAGTGGATTCTCCGAAGAGAGGATGGATTATGGGAGTGTGTGACTTGAACTATTGATTGGGCCATGCCGATATATTATTTTATCCGCCACGTTGGAATTCACAACCAAACGTGTCTCCGCATCCAACCACCACGTAAATCCCCCTATGTAGCATAGGATAGGCCGGTTCGCTTGAGGAGAATCTTTTCTATGATCATGCCCGAATTATGTTATGCATGAACAGGCTCCGTAAGATCCTGTAGAATAAGTGATGTGGCACGATCCTATGTTTTATCTATCCCACTTACTTATTTATAGTATGGAAATGCATTCATTTCCTCTGCATCGACCTCGATCTATAATATGATACTATCGGAGTGAAATAAGGGATCTAAGGAAGAACAGAGGCTAGACTTTATTAGTAACAAGTAAAGACTTTGTATGTAATAAAATCGAGATGTTGGGGGGAAAAAAACGAATCAAATCAAAAAGACATGAGACAGTCCAAAAAGCCCTTGATTATGATCAAATTTTTAAGCCTACTTGGATATTGAGCATTTATCTGTAAGAACTAAATTATTTGCACTGAATATGAATAGGTACAACTTCGGAAATGGGATCTAGTAAATCCTTTCTTACTTACATAGAGTCATTCTATTTTATCTATTTTATATGTGTGGATATGTATTAAATATAGATTTTCTATCAATCTATTTCTGTAATTCTTTTGAATCTTGCTCGAGCCGGATGATGAAAAATTATCATGTCCGGTTCTTTCGGGGGATGGATCCATAAGAATTCACCTATCCCAATAACAAAGAAACCTGACTTGAATGATCCTGTATTAAGAGCTAAATTGGCCAAAGGGATGGGGCATAATTATTATGGAGAACCCGCATGGCCCAATGATCTTTTATATATTTTTCCGGTAGTAATTCTAGGTACTATTGCATGTAATGTCGGCTTAGCAGTCCTAGAACCATCAATGATTGGTGAACCGGCAGATCCATTTGCAACTCCTTTAGAAATATTGCCCGAATGGTACTTTTTTCCTGTATTTCAAATACTCCGCACAGTACCCAATAAATTATTGGGTGTTCTTTTAATGGTTTCAGTACCAACAGGATTATTAACAGTACCCTTTTTGGAGAATGTTAATAAATTCCAAAATCCATTTCGTCGTCCAGTAGCTACAACAGTCTTTTTGATCGGCACCGCAGTAGCTCTTTGGTTAGGTATTGGAGCAACATTACCTATTGATAAATCTCTAACTTTAGGTCTTTTTCAAATTGATTCAACTGTGAAATACCACGATGTAGGTATCTAGGGAATAGTCGCTTCTAAAGTGAATCCTCCCTAGATACATGAATTTTATTATGATCTATTTCGCGAAAATACGGATTGCGTGTCGAAGATAAAAAATAAAAAATGAAGTTTTTTTTTATTTTTATAATAAAAAAAGAATATGAAATAATTTCTTTAAAATGAAAACTTATTCTTAGGTAAATTGATTACGAAATGTTTCTGTAGAGTGTCCAATATCCATTTTACATCTTCTGTACGAAAATATTCAATTCTCATAAGATCCTCCTGACTGTTACTCAAAAGGTCCAATAATGTATGTATATTGGACTTTTTGAGACAATTATAGGTCCTAGGAGATAGTTCTAATTGGTCAATAAAAATAAATTTCAATGGAATTCCCTTTTTGTTTTTCCTTAGCTTAGTTAATCCATTTTGAAAGGTAAAAGGAGGTAGAGTAAACCTGTTTTTATTTTCCTCAAAATGAATGCCCCTTTCCTCCGCATGCAGAAAAGGAATAAATAAATTAATCAAATTACGAGAAGCTTCATAAAGTGCTTCCTTAGGAGTTAAACTTCCATTCGTCCATATTTCTAGAAAAAGTATTTCTTGTTTTTCATTTCCATTTCCATAAGAATGAATACTATGATTCGCATTTCGAACAGGCATGGATACAGCATCTATAGGATAACTTCCGTTTTGAGAGTTATTTGTGGGGTTCATACGGTATCCGCGATCTCTATTGATTTGTAATCCAATACGCAAATCAATTGGTTCCCTCAGGTTAGCTATATGCTGTGTTGCGTCAACTATTTCCACAGAAGGCGGTGAGATGATATCTTGAGCGGTTACGTATCTAGGACCCCTAACGCAAATGGATGCGTCTCTAACTCCATACAGATTACTTCTCAATACAATTTCTTTCAAATTTATTAAAATTTCATGTACCGATTCCTCAATACCTACTATCGTAGAATATTCATGTGGCACCTTCGCAGATTTAGCACGTGTGATACATGTTCCTTCTATTTCTCCAAGTAAAGCCCTTCGCATGGCAATACCTATGGTATCGGCTTGCCCTTTCATGAGCGGGGACAGAATGAAACGACCATAATAAAGACGCGTACTGTCTACTCTTGATTCAACACATTTCCACTGTAGTGTTCGAGTGGATCCTGCTATTTCCTCTCGAACCATGCTAATATTATTATTTGATCAGATCATTGAATCGTTTATTTCTCTTGAAATCCTTTTAATTCTTTTTTTTTTACACACGTCTTTTTTTGGGAGGTCTACATCCATTATGTGGCATAGGTGTTACATCACGTACGAAACTTAATAGTATACCACTTCTACGAATAGCCCGTAATGCTGCGTCTCTTCCGAGACCGGGACCTTTTATCATAACTTCTGCTCGTTGCATACCCTGATCTACTACAGTACGAATAGCATCTAAAGCAGCTGCTTGCGCAGCATAGGGTGTTCCCCTTCTTGTGCCTTTGAATCCAGAAGTACCGGCGGAGGCCCAAGAAACCACTCGACCTCGTACATCTGTAACAGTTACAATGGTATTGTTGAAACTGGCTTGAACATGAATAACTCCTTTTGGTATTCTACGTCCAGTCTTACGTAAACCAATACGCCCATTCCTACGCGAACCAATTCTTTGTATAGGTTTTGCCATATTTTATCATCTCATAAATATGAATCAGAAATATAATATATAGAAAGATACGGAGATATCCATTTCATGTTAAAACAAATCTTTTATTTTTACATAACCCCTCTTTGATAAACTTTAGAAAGATTATCCTTGTCTCTGTTTATGTCTCGGATTGGAACAAATCACTATAATTCGTCCGCGCCTACGGATCAGGCGACATTTTTCACAAATTTTACGAACAGAAGCCCTTATTTTCATATTTCTCACTCCTTACTTTAATTTTGAATCTATTCTTTGGAAGAAAATAAGTCTCTTGTTTTTTTTGCTTCAAATTGTACCTTTGATGAAAGGGATGTTTTCAAAAAGAATCTATCTAATCGTTCAAATCTTTGTTCCGAAGTCTATAAATTATACGTCCCCTGGTTGAATTGCCTTATTTCTATTTTGATTCTATCCTCCGGCAGTGTTCGTATCAAACTGCGCCGGATCCTCCCCGAAATATAACCTAGAATTAGATCTTCATTAATATAAACGGATTCGGGGAGCATACCATTGGGAAATAATTCAGTAATTAAACCTTCATGAATCATTTTTTTTTTCATTCCAGGCAACCTCCTTGAAGTATCAACTAATGGAGGAAGAGTTATATAACTCATTCACCTTTCCTCTCTATTTCACAAATATGAAGTTAGAGATAAAATGAGGATACCGGAGGAGGATTACCATATATAACACAAAATTTCTCCTCCAATTTTTTCTAGTCTAGCTTCTCGATCTGTCATTATGCCTCGAGAAGTGGAAAGAATTACAATTCCCATTCCACCTAAAATCTTAGGAATTTTTTTATAGTTGGAATAAATTCGTAGACCGGGTCGACTGATACGTTTTAAAATAGTTCTATATATTCCTTTCCTAGTTCTTCTATGGCGCAAGGTTGAAACCAAGAAATTTTTATTACTTTCCTGATGTTTCCGAACATTTTCAATAAAACCCTCTCGTAGGAGTATTTTAACAATGTTTTCGGTGATATTTGTGGATGCTATTCGAACCGTTCCATTTTTACTCATGTCAGCATTTCTTATAGAAGTTATTATATCAGCAATAGCGTCTCTGCCCATGACGAATTATAATTATTGGTGCTTCCTAATTTTGATATAATCAACATGTTTTTTTATTTGATTCAAAGTATTCATTATTTAATTTCATTTTAAATTTATTATTAAATTAATTATTAAATTATTAAAAGTATATGCGTGAGACACAATCTATTAATTGGGTTTATTTCAGATATACTACTAGAACAATATCATAGTTTGATCTATGACTATGAGTCTTTATAATACTTCGGGAGCTAATGAAACTATTTTAGTTAAATTCAACTGTCTCAATTCCCGAGCAATCGCACCAAAAACTCGAGTTCCTTTTGGATTTCCTTCTTGATCAATGACAACCGCTGCATTGTCATCATATCGTATTATCATACCGTTGTCACGTTTGAGTTCTTTACATGTACGTACAATTACAGCTCTTATTACTTCTGATCTTTCTAGAGGCATATTGGGCACTGCTTCTTTAATTACAGCAACAATAATGTCACCAATATGAGCATATCTATGATTACCAGCTCCTATGATTCGAATACACATTAATTCTCGAGCTCCACTGTTATCTGCTACATTCAAAAGGGTCTGAGGTTGAATCATATCATTTTTATTTGAATCTATTATTTCAATGCAAAGAATGAGGAAAAAGAAGAAATAGTGTTTGTCTAGAAATAAAGAAACTCGTGGTTGTTTTTTCATCCCTTTTTTTATATTTAGTTCTACATTCCTATCCTGAAATAACAAATTGAGTTTTTATAGGCATTTTGCACGCGGCTATTGAAATTGCTGCTCTGGCTACAGTTTCTGAGACTCCGCCCATTTCATAAAGTATTCGACCGGGTTTAACAACAGATACCCAATATTCGGGAGATCCCTTTCCCGACCCCATACGTGTTTCTGCGGGCCTTACTGTAATAGGTTTATCGGGAAAAACACGTACCCATATTTTTCCGCCACGACGTGCATATCGTGTCATTGCTCTTCGTCCTGCTTCTATTTGTCTAGCGGTAATCCAAGCGGATTCAAGTGCCTGAAGAGCATATCTGCCGAAACAAATACGATTACCTCGGCAAGATATTCCTTTCATTCTTCCTCTATGTTGCTTACGAAATCTGGTTCTTTTGGGGTTATAGTTGATGGTTTTTTCCCACCTCTACTACAGAACCGGACATGAGAGTTTCTTCTCATCCAGCTCCTCACGAATGAAAGGATTCGATAATATTACAGATGCACATGTATTTAATAACTAATACATTAAACTAAGTAATGGGATTTATTGATATTATATTTCATTTATTGGATAAGAATATTAGATAAGCAGCTGTATATATAGTTAGATTTTTCTATTTATAGATATAGATAATGTTTCTTTTTTATACCGGATCCTTATTTTTTTTACTTTACTTTTATTTTAGTAAATTATTGAATCAAGACAATATTGGAATCCAATAAATAAGAAATAAGGGTTTCGCGGGCGAATATTGACTCTTTCCTTTTCCTGCTTTATTCGTAGGATCAATCCATGACCTCTCAGAGTAAAAAAATTTGTTCTTGGTTCATTCCGCCATCCTGCCTGCTCAATCATTTGAATTCTTTTAAATAGAATCCTATATAGTCACAGGTTTCGTCGTTCCTATAGCTTCTCCATTAATGATTAGGCCTAAACTCTGCAATGGAGCTCTCAACAAAATCTGTTCTCGAGTCAATCTTCTCAGTTTCTATTAACCGGAAGCTCTTTATTATTTATATATCATTTATTATTTATATATCAATCGATACAATATTAAAACAATATGAAATTAATGCTTTATTACACTGCCTTTTATTTATATGAGGTAATTCATAGACCATACATATTGGAATCATATATCATTGATATTTTTGTTCTCTCTTTCTATCACCTTTCCATTTATCCGCATCCCTTTATTTTTTTTTTTATTTCAAATCCACAATCGGATTTGTTTGTTATGGAACAATTTCAGTTGTTACAACTATATGATTGATCCAGTCATATAGTGACTGTTTTTGGGATCTCGACAATATGAAGCAATAAGTTAGTTATTAGTTTTGAATTTATTTTTATATATTTGAATTTATTTTTATATAGTAGTTGTAGTTATTGAGTTAATACTAGGGGTCAGTCTTTATTTTGATCCTACTAAAAACTCTAAAGAAAAAACTAACGAGTCACACACTAAGCATAGCAATTATATAAAAAAAAAAAAGTTAATTTCTTTTTTATTAAACCTTATAGAATTAGAATTGTTTATGTTTGTTTGATTTAACAGAAAAATAGAAAAAGTGTCTAGTTTTTTGTTCTATATATCACTATATTACTGGATAGAGTGACAAGATAAATAAAGGTCTATTATTCTTCATCCACAAATATCCAAATTTTGAGACCTAGTACTCCATGGATAGTTCGAATTGTATAGGAACAATGATCAATTTTAGCGCGAATTGTTTGTAGAGGGACTCTACCTTCTCTGATCCATTCGACACGTGCAATTTCTTTTCCGTCAATACGTCCTGCAATTTGTATTTGAATTCCTTTTGTATCTGTTTGTTCAGTTAATTCAATAGCTCTTTTCATTGCCTTTCGAAACGAAACTCTATTTCTTAATTGAGAAGCCATATATTCTGCAAGAATATTGGGGTCTCCATAAGGTTTTTCTATTCGTGTGATAGCAATGTTGATTCTTCGGTTCACAGAACGAAATTCTTTTTGTACATTCATCTGTAATTCTTCGATTCCTCGTGTTTGGCCCTCTATTAATAAATTTGGGAATCCAATATGGATTATGACCTGGATTAAATCAATTCTTTTTTGAATTTCTATACGTGCGATTCCAATTCCTTCGAAACCTGAGGATATTCTCTTATTTTTTTGTACATAGTTCTTGATACAATTCCGTATTTTCTCATCTTCTTGTAGACCTACAGAAAAATTTTTTGGTTGTGCGAACCAAAAGGAATGATGATTTTGGGTTGTACCAAGTCTGAAACCAAGTGGATTTATTTTTTGTCCCATATTTTTTATTATATTATTTTCTTATTTTTTCATCTATTTTTTTCAAAATAGGAATTTAAATCTTAAATTCATCGAAAGATAATTTTGATTTATCTTTTAATACAATTGTTATATGACAAGTGGGTCTTTTTATCGGATAACTACGTCCTCGAGCTCTAGGCCTTAATTTTTTCACAAAAGGCCCTCCATTGACTTCGGCTTTACTAATGAATAAATCGGTTTCGTTCAAACCCATATTATGGCTAGCGTTTGCTGCTGCGGAATAAACCAATTTAAAAATGGGATAAGATGCTCGATAAGGCATAAGTTCCAATATCATAAGTGTTTCCTCATAAGAACGCCCGCGAATCTGATCAATTACTCTTTGTGCTTTGAAAACAGACATACATATATGTTGAGCTAAAACTTTTACTTCTCCACTCGAATTTGAGTTCTTTTTCTTTATCATAAGGTTATCTCCCGCCAATGAATGATAAGTATCTATTTTTTTTCCAAATTAACGACGAGATTTATTATCGTTTCTCGCATGTCTCGCGAAAGTCAGAGTAGGCGCGAATTCTCCCAATTTGTGACCTACCATACGATCTGTTATATAAATAGGTAAATGTTCCTTTCCATTATGAATAGCGATTGTATGGCCAATCATTTTGGGTATAATGGTAGATGCCCGAGACCAAGTTACTATTATTTCTTTCTCCTCCCTCATGTTGAGTTTTTCAATTTTTCTTGATAAATGATTAGCTACAAAAGGGTTTTTTTTTAGTGAACGTGCCACAGCTGATTACTCCTTTTTTTACATTTTAAAGATTGGCATTCTATGTCCAATAGAATATCTCGATCTAAGTATGAAGGTAAGAATAAATACAATAATGATGAATGGAAAAAAGAGAAAATCCTTTAGCTAGATAAGGGGCGGATGTAGCCAAGTGGATCAAGGCAGTGGATTGTGAATCCACCACGCGCGGGTTCAATTCCCGTCGTTCGCCCATCACATTATTTCAAATTCAAAAAATGAGATTTTCAATATTCCTATTTACGGCGACGAAGAATAAAACTATCACTATATTTTTTCCTTTTCCGACTTCTTCTTCCAAGCGCAGGATAACCCCAAGGAGTTGTGGGTTTTTTTCTACCAATTGGGGCTTTCCCTTCCCCACCTCCATGGGGATGGTCTACAGGGTTCATAACTACTCCTCTTACTACAGGACGCTTACCTATCCAACACTTCGATCCGGCTCTACCCAAACTTTGTTGATTTACCCCAACATTACCCACTTGTCCGACTGTTGCTAAGCAGTTTTTGGATATCAAACGGACCTCCCCGGATGGTAATCTTAATGTGGCTGATTTACCCTCTTTTGCGATCAGCTTCGCTACAGCGCCCGCCGCTCTAGCTAATTGTCCACCTTTTCCAAGCGTGATTTCTATGTTATGTATGGCCGTGCCTAAGGGCATATCGGTTGAAGTAGATTCTTCTTTTAAAAACCCCTTCCCAAACTGTACAAGCTTCTTCCAAAGCATACGGCTTTCTAGATGTATATGATGATATCTAGACAGATGGATCTTTATCTTATATGAATCGTATGATGAAGTACCACATGAGTGGATATATAGGAATCCAAATCTGCCGAATCACTCATGTATGATCTTCTACATCCTAGGTCTCCCCGTTCCATCATCTGGCTTATGTTCTTCATGTAGCATTCAGACCGAATGACTCTATGAAATTACGTCGATACTTCCACATATTACGGGTAACGTAGGAGACATCTCTATTTTTCCCGGGGGGATCTTTATAATTACCACTGCTTAGCTTTCAATTCGCCTCTGACCATCAAATTAAATGTGAATAACCCGTCCTCCTCTCTTTGAAACAAGGGGCGCTTCCGGTTCTGTGCGTGCTTCAAACAATTTTGTCTTCTCCATATTACCATATCTCTAGAGTCAATAATTTTCTATGAGGAACTACTGAACTCAATCACTTGCTGCCGTTACTCAACAGTTTTCTGTTGAGGTCTATCCCATAGAGGTACTCAAATTGGATCAGTGATTGATTTCTAGGTTTCATCGTAAACCTAATTGGTTACTTCCAATTACGTAAATCAATAGTTCAAACCGCACTCAAAGGTAGGGCATTTCCCATTGATATAGGGACTTCTGTACCAGAAACAATGGTATCTCCAATTATAGCCCCTCTGGGGTGTAAAATATATCTTTTCTCGCCATCCCCATAATGTATGAGACAAATGTATGCATTTCGATTAGGGTCGTATTCTATGGTTACGATTCTACCAGATATGTCTTTTTCATTCCGTCGAAAATCGATTTTACGGTATAGACGCTTATGACCTCCCCCTCTATGTCTTGCGGTAATGATTCCTCTGGCATTACGACCTTTACCACAATGATGCTGTCCACAGATCAAATTATTTCGTGGATTGGATTTCATTTGACTGTCTATGGCTCTATTACGTGTGCTCGGGGTAGAAGTTTTGTATAAATGTATCGCCGTGTTATTAAGTATTTTGCTTTAAGTTCTTTTCTCTATAAGAGGTGGAATAGAATAACCCGGTTGAAGCGTAATGATCATACGTCTGTAATGCATTGTATGTCCCATAATAGGTCCTATTCTTCTACCCTTTCCTGGGAGTCGATGACTATTCATAGCTATTACCTTGACACCAAAGAAGAGTTCGACCCAATGCTTTATTTCTGTCCTAGTTGATCCTGATTCGACATTAGAAGTATATTGATTGTTCCCCAATAACCGAATACTTTTTTCCGTAAATACTGCATATTTGATTCCATCCATAACTCCATTTTCTTCCCTATGAGTTCCAGTATCGATAAGAATTCTAGTTCTTACTGTTCATATGTTATGGTATGAATATACCATACCAATTCGTTATGGATGGATGATGAGATTCCATTGATACAGAGCCAATTCCAATAGACTTATTGAACGTTCCCATTGGCATGCATCCAGCAGGAATTGAACCTACGAATTTGCCAATTATGAGTTGGGCGCTTTAACCATTCAGCCATGGATGCTTAACAGGGCTCATTGTACATCGTGAATAACCAAATTCCAATTGAAATGAAATCTTTAGGAGGAATCAATGAAAATCTTTAGGAGGAATCAATGAAACGATATCCATTCCAATTCTGGATCTTCGAATTGAGAGAGATATTGAGAGAGATCAAGAATTCTCACTATTTCTTAGATTCATGGATCAAATTCGATTCAGTGGGATCTTTCACTCACATTTTTTTCCACCAAGAACGTTTTATGAAACTCTCTGACCCCCGAATTTGGAGTATCCTACTTTCACGTGATTCACAGGGTTCAACAAGCAATCGATATTTCACGATCAAAGGTGTAGTACTGCTTGTAGTAGTGGTCCTTATATCTCGTATTACCAATCGAAAGATGGTCGAAAGAAAAAATCTCTATTTGATGGGGCTTCTTCCTATACCTATGAATTCCATTGGACCCAGAAATGAGACATTGGAAGAATCTTTTTGGTCTTCCAATATCAATAGGTTGATTGTTTCGCTCCTGTATCTTCCAAAAGAGAAAAAGATTTCTGAGAGTTGTTTCATGGATCCGCAAGAGAGTACTTGGGTTCTCCCAAAAAATCAAAAGTGTATCATGCCTGAATCGAACCGGGGTTCGCAGTGGTGGAGGAACCGGATCGGAAAAAAGAGGGATTCTAGTTGTAAGATAGCTAATGAAACCGTAGCTGGAATTGAGATCTCATTCAAAGAGAAAGATAGCAAATATCTGGAGTTTCTTTTTTTATCCTATACGGATGATCCGATCCGCAAGGACCATGATTGGGAATTGTTTGATCGTCTTTCTCCGAGGAAGAAGCGAAACATAATCAACTTGAATTCGGGACAGCTATTCGAAATCTTAGGGAAAGACTTGATTTGTTATCTCATGTCTGCTTTTCGTGAAAAAAGACCAATTGAAGGGGAGGGTTTCTTCAAACAACAAGGAGCTGAGGCAACTATTCAATCAAATGATATTGAGCACGTTTCCCATCTCTTCTCGAGAAACAAGTGGGGTATTTCTTTGCAAAATTGTGCTCAATTTCATATGTGGCAATTCCGCCAAGATCTCTTCGTTAGTTGGGGGAAGAATCAGCACGAATCGGATTTTTTGAGGAACGTATCGAGAGAGAATTGGATTTGGTTAGACAATGTGTGGTTGGTAAACAAGGATCGGTTTTTTAGCAGGGTACGGAATGTATTGTCAAATATTCAATATGATTCCACAAGATCTATTT